TTTCTTTTCTGCTTTTCTGACGGACCAATCACTTCCTGAAAGAATCTTATCCTTCGCATTATTTCTATTTTTTTTTTCTTTATTAATAAATAATAGAATAATAAAAATAAATAATAGAATAATAAAATCGAATAATATTTTCATATCCATTTCTATATAGAATATAGAATAGAATATAGAATAGAATATAGAATGGCGAATCTAATGAATGATTCATGAATCTGAATGACGAATCAAAAAATTCGATGAAATCATCAAAAACGGAAAGATCCCTCGTCTCTAATCATACCATTCCATTATATTGACAATTTCAAAAAACTGTTCATACTATGATCATAGTATGATGGCAGTTGGGCAAGTATGCCCCCATCGTCTAGTGGTTCAGGACATCTCTCTTTCAAGGAGGCGGCGGGGATTCGACTTCCCCTGGGGGTAGGGTACTACGAAAGGGAGTTGATCGTGGATTACCAATAAGCCTAAAAGAAAATGGATTCTTCCTGGGTCGATGCCCGAGCGGTTAATGGGGACGGACTGTAAATTCGTTGGCAATATGTCTACGCTGGTTCAAATCCAGCTCGGCCCAACAATTCGCCAATCTACCACTCTACCACGAGATGGTATAACCCCCTTGTCCTTCAGAAATACCTGATACGGAGGAATAAAAAAGAATCAAAATTTCTGCTAGATCCCTTATTTCCCTGGGATTGTAGTTCAATTGGTCAGAGCACCGCCCTGTCAAGGCGGAAGCTGCGGGTTCGAGCCCCGTCAGTCCCGACGTATCCAATAAGTACAAGTACATCAATTCATCTCTCCCCTTATCTGTGAAAGGGGGGGACAGGGAGCAGAATTTCATTCCCAAGGGGATTCTTTTTTCTTTCCTTTGCCGTTTCGCATTTTTCATCAAACAAATAGGGGAATTTTCATTACTTCAACTAGTACCGATTGGTAGGAGAAAGACATATGTAGATTAGTACAATTATTAGGAGCATTATAGTTAGTATTCCAAGAGATACTGAGCCCGCTTTTTCGATTGCTCCCGACCCATGTAATGGAATAGAGGACTTTATGTTTCTCGGGCGCACATACACAAATGGAATTCATTTCTTGTACAATACAAAATGAAATTCACATAATTCCCCCGATAGAATACTTTTCCAGATTAAACAATCTCCCCTTATGGCTCCGGTTTTGTTTGTCTAACCTCAATTACTAATGTGAAGCAGTGTAGTGATTCACGTTGAAAAATCTATTTCATTTAAATTGCACACTGAGCTTTTGATATATGTGTCCCAGTACTAGTAACCTACGGAAGGAGGGTAAAAGAAAGATAAAGATCATCCCACCCCTTTAGCTTTAGCAAGGGCATGCATATTTTTTTCCTTCCTTTTTTCTATTTTTGGGGGCTCATCGAAGAAAGAACAAACCCTAAACTAAAATAGTGAATTTGATGTAATATTACATCTTTTATCCCGGGACTCATCTTTCTCACATTTCTTTGTCTTCCAAGAAAACTAGATCATTAAAAAAACGGAATTTAGAACGTAACTCCTTTCTTTTTCCACTTCGCTTCTATTGTTTGTTGGGGGTTTGTGACTAATGGAAACGGACGGGTGGTCAGATGATACTTCATCCGATGATTGTACAAGGAAGACGTAAGGTAGGTTATAGAAAAGTAAAGAACATAAATATAAATGATAAATAAAGGAATTTTGGATTGGGCCAGGAATCCTATTTTTGATTCGGTATGGATAAAAGATCTTCCTATGTTATACTATTCAATTCTCGACGACGAATTGATTTGATAGCTCAGATATTGTTATTCATGATATTGCTCCGATTCAAGATCATCGAGAGGGCATTCATTTATTGAAGTGACAGGCGAAAGATTTATCATCTCTATGGGATTAAATCCCGAGTTATTGTGAAGTAAAAAAAACGATGAGATTATGGAAGTAAATATTCTTGCATTTATTGCTACTGCACTGTTCATTCTAATTCCTACTGCTTTTCTACTTATCATTTACGTAAAAACAGTCAGTCAAAATAATTAATTAATTTGAATGAAACTTGACTTCTGAGTTCTTATCAATGGTTGAAGAAATAAAATGAAAAGGATTCCAATTTCACGTCTTAAATGAAATGAGCGGACTATAATCGGCAGTATTCTATGAGATCCGATAGTATGGTAAGAAAGAAATGGATGAATCTTTCTTTCTACCATACTATCTATTAGTGTTATTGTAGTGTGTAAAGTTATACAGTGTATAAAGTTGTACTTTCTAATAAAGATAGAGGCTTAATCTTAATATAGATCAATCTACAATATTATCTTCATATATGTAGATATCAATTCAATTCAATATATGCAATTGACGTAGGACCCAATTCTATTTCTTTGATACATCTATTTGTTCCCATCAATATGAAATAACCGTCTTACTCTTATAGTTCTAATTTCTAGATTTCTTATTATTATACAGTATCAAAACGCGTTGCAGAA